GGGTTGGTCTGTTCGTCCATTAAAGCCGTACATGATTTGAGTTAAAAGCGTGGTAACACAGCTTGGTTTCTATCTACAAATTGAAGAAACATCGATATAACTATCTTCTAGTACGAAAGGACCGAAGGATTAGTGATCCTCTTGTTTATTATAAGTTACGATCAACCCATTGACCTCAACCCCGAGAAGGCTTTGCCTTCTGGGCGAGGGGTCTCTCAGCTAATCACTGACCGCTTCTAAAGTGGGAAAGTCATATCGAAATGTTTGGGCCCATTATAGGGGGGCTAAAACCCCCACCATCACGAGCCCGCGAACGCGGCCCTCCGAAGGAGGGGATGGTGGCCAGCCCTCGTGCTGGGATTAATCCAGTGGCCGTAGGTCTAGTGGCCGCAGGCTACTAGCGGCCGCACTAGCGGAACCCACGGTCGCAAGGCCTATCGGTGATCAAGGGAACCGCCACCCGTTCCCAGAAGACCAAGGAACCCCCTAGCGGCCGGGCTGGCCACCTGCCCCTATAGAGAGGCGCCATCACTAATGGCGGTATGGTGGAGGCCCAAAGTTTGGGCAAGAGGCCGCTAGGGGGGTGAGGGTAGGGTCCTACCGGACCCCACCTTCATAGAAGGTTGCAATCTTTCGATTATAACCAAGGCTCTTTTTAAAGAGCAGCCTGTGGCTCAAGGCGAGGGTTCCTGGCCTTACCAGCAAGGATGACCAAAGGTCTCGATCATGATCATGATCCGGATCCTTATAGGATCGATGTATCTTTTAGTTATATTGGCCCCCCTTTTGGGGGCCTTAACATCAGGGTTTTTTGGTAGAAAAATAGGAGAAAAAGGTGCTGGAATTTTTACTTCGGCCTGTTTAATTTTAAGTTTGTCCTGGTCTGCCTTGATATTTTATGAAACCACCTTAAATTCTTCTACAACATACATAAAACTATGGAGGTGGCTCGACTCAGATTTATTGACCACCTATTTTGGCTTACAATTCGATAGTGTTACTGCCACGATGTTGATCGTGGTTACAGGTGTATCCACTTTAGTTCATATTTTTTCTACCGCATACATGGACGGCGACCCCCATCTTCCCCGATTTATGTCATATTTGTCATTATTTACATTTTTTATGATCTTATTAGTGACTAGTGACAATTACCCACAATTATTTATTGGTTGGGAAGGGGTGGGGCTATGCTCTTATTTATTGATAAATTTTTGATTGACCAGAATCGAGGCCAATAAGGCGGCCATAAAAGCCATGTTGGTCAATCGAGTAGGGGACATTGGGTTAGTTTTAGCAATGTTTGCTATTTGGGAGGAATTTGGGTCTTTAGATTTTTCTTCAGTTTTCAACGCCGCCCCGGTTGCCGCTGAAAGCCATATTACCTTGATATGTTTATTTTTGTTTATCGGGGCAGTTGGTAAATCTGCACAATTGGGGTTGCACACTTGGTTGCCGGATGCTATGGAAGGTTAACGTTGGGCCGTCTTGTCTAAGTAATTAGTTATGATTATAAATCCACTGTATGCTGGGAAAACCTCAAGGAACCGCCACCCGTTCGGGTGGGGGTCGGGTCTTACCGGACCCCACCTCCCAGCCGGGCTGGCCACCTGCCCCTATAGAGAGGCGCCATCATTAATGGCGCCTCTCTATAGAGGCGCCATCACTAATGGCGGTATGGTGGAGGCTAGGCAAGGAGGGAGGGGCGCATTACCTACCCTCAAAAGAGAGAAAGGTTGATTTTAAAGTGCCTTATCCTTTCTTAACCTGGGGAGGTTGGGTAAAATCCTTTCCCATCTCTGGGAGATGCTTTCAAGGCCTTAAGAGGAGGTTGATCAGCCGGTAACAAAAACCGAAGGTTAGGATTTACCCCTTCGTTGTTGGAACCCCCGAGACTTTATGTGGAAACCACTTGCGAGTAAGCCTGGGGGGGGCTCTGGTCAAGGTTGAACCTCCAATCGGAGTACAAACCGTCACCCGTTCGTGCCAACGGTGGGAACGGGTGGCGGCTCCTTGCCAACAAGGAATCGGAGATTCCTTGTTGCGGGTAAACCCGAACCTCTCCCCCCCGCCTAAGTTCAAGTCGGAGCAACCCCCGGCGGGGTGGCTGTGCAACCCTCGTCCCGAGGGTTGGAGGCGAGACCGGTTCAAGTCCGGCTGCCCCCTAGATGGTCGTCACAATAATCCACCTAATTGTAAAAATATTAGTGATAGTTGTCCCATTACTTGTTGCAGTGGCTTATTTAACTTTAGCCGAACGGAAAGTTTTGGGGTATATGCAAGCTAGAAAAGGACCAAATGTAGTAGGGGTTTATGGGCTATTGCAGCCTTTGGCTGATGGTGTAAAGTTGTTCGCTAAAGAGATGGTGATCCCCCACCACGCGAATCTTTTCATATACGTAGCCGCCCCTATATTATCATTTACCTTGGCCATAATCGCTTGGGGGGTTATTCCTTATGAAAGGGGGGTTTTAATAAGTGATTTAAAGATAGGAATCTTGTATTCATTGGCTATCTCCTCCATAAGCGTTTATGCCATACTAATGTCCGGGTGGTCTAGTAATTCTAAATATGCTTTTTTAGGAGCGATTCGGGCCGCGGCCCAAATGGTTAGTTATGAAGTTTCTATCGGGTTAATAATCATTACTGTCATTTTGTGCGTGGGCTCCTTAAATATAACTGAGATAGTACTAGCTCAAGGAAATAGTGTTTGATTTTTTTTCCCTCTTTTCCCCGCTGCTATGATGTTTTTCGCTTCCGCGTTAGCCGAAACAAATCGGGCCCCCTTTGATTTGACAGAGGGGGAGTCAGAGTTGGTGTCCGGATATAATGTCGAGTACGCCTCGATGTCCTTTGCTTTGTTTTTCCTTGCCGAATATGCTCACATTATATTAATGAGTTGTATGACAACTATATTATTTTTGGGGGGATGACTCTCACCAATCATGTTTTTCAAAGGAGGGGCTTGATGGTTTGGTATAAAAACTGCCTTTATAATTTTATTGTTTATTTGAATAAGGGCCTCCTTCCCTAGAATGCGGTATGATCAATTGATGGCGCTATTATGGAAATCTTATCTGCCTCTAAGTTTAGCTTTGGTTGTTTTGGTGGCCGGCGTTTTACTGGGGTTTAATGGCCTACCCCCCAGTTGGTGCTAAGTCATAGGGCCCATAAGGCCCAAAGGGCCTTATGGGGACGGCAGAATGGTTGCCCTTCTAGGAACCATTCCCTTGAGAGTGCCTCGCGGGGGTCCATCCATCATCCACGAATCAGCATATGCTGATTCGTGATACTGATGCTGGAACGGACCCCCGGACTAGAAGTCGCATTCCCTTGAGAATGTACACGGAGTTTTATGGGATTTTAGTTTTATTAATTTTTAGTGTAATTCTTTCCGCCATTATTTCCGGCGCCTCTTATGTTTTAGGGGTGAAGCAGCCGGACCGGGAGAAAGTCTCCGCTTACGAATGTGGGTTTGATGCCTTCGGGGCCCCCGGGCGCCCCTTTTCGGTCCGGTTTTTCTTAATTGGGATTTTGTTTTTAATTTTTGATTTGGAAATTTCTTTCCTTTTCCCTTGGAGCATAATATATAATCAAATTTCTCCTTTTGGGTTTTGAACCATGGTGGTGTTTTTGGTCATTCTCACCCTCGGCCTAATATATGAGTGGATAAAGGGTGGCCTAGAGTGGGAGTAAATTATCCCACCATCCCTCAGGATGGTGGCCAATTGGAACAATTGGGATGATCCAAGTATTATGCCAATTGGAACAATTGGGATCATGAGAATATCGGTCCCACCATCCCTCAGGATGGTGGCCAGCCATAAGGCTGGGATCGAGCCACAAGGAACCCTCGCCCCTCCCTCCTTGCCCCTTCAGGGCCGCTATAGCGGGCGGGGCGACGGTTGTCGCAAGGTAGGCAAGTTGTAAAGTGGAAGATAAAGTCCCATCCGCCACGGGAGTGGCGGCGTGCCGAGGCGGCGGGATATCCCGCCGCCGCCCCCCCTATTCGGGGGAGGGGTTTTCGGCCAATTCTCATACCAACTCCGGTATCCGCCCTAATTCACGCCGCAACCATGGTTACGGCGGGTGTTTTTTTATTAATTCGGTCCGCCCCCCTGTTGGAACAAGCGCCATTGGCTCTGATGGTAGTGACCGTCGTGGGGTCCATGACCGCGTTTTTTACTGCCACGATTGGGTTAGTTCAAAATGACTTAAAAAAGGTAATTGCTTATTCGACTTGTAGTCAATTGGGGTACATGGTGGTGGCCTGTGGGATTTCCCATTACTCCATAAGTTTATTTCACTTAATGAACCACGCCTTTTTTAAGGCTTTGCTGTTTTTAAGTGCCGGATCTGTCATTCATGCCATGGCCGATGAACAAGACATGAGGAAAATGGGGGGACTAATAAAATCCACCCCATTTACTTATACTATGATGGCCATCGGTTCCCTCTCTTTAATGGGCTTCCCTTATTTAACGGGCTTTTATTCTAAAGATCTAATTTTGGAGCTAGCTTACGATCAATACTATTTAGCCTTTGCTCATTGGTTGGTGGTCTTTTCCGCACTATTGACGGCTTTCTACTCAATTCGATTAATCTATTTGACCTTTATTGCCGACACAAGCTCAAAGAAAGAAGTTTTTATGCAGGCCCATGAAGGCTCTTGGAACTTAACTTTGCCTCTAATACTATTGGCCTTGGGGAGTATTTTCGTGGGCTATTTAACCAAAGAAGTACTTTGGTCATTTCAGGCCACACTTCCCCCCATTATCCCTATCTCTATCAAATTGCTGCCTGTAATTTTTAGCCTCTTAGGGGCAATTTCGGCTTTTGTGCTCTACCATTGCTCCACCCGCGCCTTTAGTGTGCCAACCCCGGCCATTAGTTTGGCTAGTTATGCTTTTTTATATTCTGCTTGGCAGTTCAATTACATCATAAACTATTTCTTGGTAAGAAACGTGTGGGGATTGGGCCATCTAATCTCGTACCGAGTTTTAGATAAGGGAGTGTTGGAATTGATCGGCCCCAAGGGAATATCAGACCGAATGATCCAATTAACTCAAGGGATTAGCAATTTACAATCCGGTTTAGTTTTTGATTATGTCCTAATAATGTTAATTGGTGCCGCGGTGTTTATTGGGGCAACCATCTGGCCTTCCTACTAATTTGAGGTTAAAGAAAAATGGAAAAGGGAATTAATAAACGTTAATAGCGACTCGCGCAGATTGTTCTGATGACTAACATAACTTCGTTGAACTGTTAGGTGAACTAGACCTTTGGTCTTAGCCTTTCATTTATACCCTGTCTCAAATCCCCCTATTATTCGCGGGGGGGGGGTAGGTTAAGGTAGACCGTTGGCCTTCAAAGCTAAAAGTGTGGGTTCAAGCCCCGCCCCCCCTGCGATTATTAGGGCCGCGGGACGGCAATGCAAAACTTTATTAGTATAATATTGCAGTTAATTCTCTAGCCACCATCCCGAGGGATGGTGGGAATAAGGGACTACGGGTATGTTTTCGTATGGCACTTAAGGGCGCTAAATCTCCTCCTTTACTGTAAAGGAACCCCTAAGGGTTGCATTATTTTTCACCTAGCGGTTCAACATAGTTCACCTTAGAGTTCAACAGAGCGACTCTCCCCCTCTCAAGGAGGGTGAGGGACTCTCTGTTATAAGTTGAGGGGGGGGGTGATTGAGCGAGAGCGCTCTGAAAATATAACACCTTATAAAATGACAACATTAAGCCGCTTATTATTTATGGTTATTCCCTTTGGGGAGAGAGACCTGCCGGAGCCTTGGCAATTAGGCTTTCAAGATGCTGCCCACCCGGTGATGGAAGAAATAATCTTTTTTCATGATCAGATTATGTTTTTATTGGTCATTATTATTACAACGGTATTATGGTTAATCGTTAAGGCTCTGAGTGGGAAATCTTACCACAGATACCTAGTTGACGGGACCTTATTAGAAATAATTTGAACCATAATCCCGGCAATTCTATTAGTTTTCCTAGCCTTCCCCTCTTTAAAGTTACTATATTTAATGGATGAGATAATGGACCCCGCTTTGACCATTAAGGCGATAGGCCATCAATGGTACTGGTCCTATGAATACTCAGACTATCGGACGGAAACATTAGAGTTTGACTCCTATATGGTCCCCACTTCGGATTTAAACACTGGTGATTTTAGATTGTTAGAGGTGGACAATAGACTGGTCGTTCCTATTAACACACACATTAGAGTGTTAGTTACCGGGGCGGACGTTTTGCATTCATTTGCAGTTCCCTCTTTGGCCATAAAGATGGATGCCATTCCAGGCAGATTGAATCAAACAAGTTTCTTTGTAAAAAGACCCGGCACTTTTTATGGCCAATGCTCTGAAATTTGTGGCGCCAACCATTCTTTTATGCCCATAGTGGTGGAGGCGGTTTCTTTAAATAAATATATAAATTGGGTGCTATCCCTACAGTCCAGTTCTTAGAAGGGATAGTCTATAAGACTGTGCTTTCTAGCTTTGCAACCGTCGCCCCGCCCGCTATAGCGGCCTCCCCCCTCCCAGCCGGGCTACAAGGAATCACCGATTCCTTGGTATCGCCGATTGCTCTGTAGCCGGCTGGCCACCTGCCCCTATAGAGAGGCGCCATCACTAATGGCGGTATGGTGGAGGCTAGGCAAGGAGGGAAGGGCGAGGGTCCCATTAGCCCTTCTCTAGGGTTCGATAGGGCTGATGGCACCGTATCTTAGGGAAAGGTTGAATGGTTTAACCCCCTAAGCCCGCGGGGGCCCCGCGGGGCCCCCCTCTCACGAGGGCCACTATGGCTATGGCGGGTATTATAAAATATAGAGAGAGGGGGGGGGGATTGATTCACCTAGCGGTTCAACATAGTTATAAATGCTACCCCCCCTGATCGGTGGCAATGCCGTCCATCCCAGAAGGCAAGGCCTTCTGGGGCGGGCGGGAAATTAACCTGATTATGGTTTCCCCCAAAAATTGGCTGGGCTTAATTTTTCTTTTACTTATTTTGGGGATAATTAGCGTGATAAGAATTCCATCAGACAACGACGCTCGACTAAAAAGAACCGCCCTAGAGTGGTCCTTGGCGACTTTAGCTGCCACTTTGATTTTATGGGGGGCCTTTGATTCGGGGGGCCAGTTTCAAACCATAAACCAAACAGAGTGGGTAGTTTCTCCGGCCTTGAATTTCCAATGGGGGCCGATTGTTTTAGCGGTGGACGGGATATCCTTGTTTTTTTTTATTTTAACTGCATTGTTAATCCCCATTTGTATTTTAATAAGTTGAAATTCTATTAAATATTTACTGAAAGAATTTTTGTTGTGCTTGCTATTTTTGGAGATTTTATTGATGGGAGTGTTTTCCGCACTTGACTTATTGTTATTTTATATTTTGTTTGAAGGGATATTGATTCCCATGTTCCTTTTGATTGGGATTTGGGGCTCAAGGGAAGAAAAAGTGCGAGCTTCCTATTATTTCTTCTTTTATACTTTAATCGGGTCGGTATTTATGCTCTTGGGGATTTTTCAACTCTATGACATAGCCGGCACAACAGATTATCAGGCATTATTAAATATTAAATTGCCCGAATCAACCCAAAAGTGGATATTTGCTGGGTTCTTTCTCAGTTTGGCGGTCAAAATCCCCAAGGTGCCCTTCCATATTTGGTTGCCCCAGGCCCATGTTGAGGCTCCCGTCTCGGGTTCGGTCATACTAGCGGGGGTACTATTAAAATTGGGGGGTTATGGGTTTTTGAGGTTTTCTTGGCCCCTTTTCCCCGCCGCCTCTGAATATTTTGCCCCCCTAATAATAACGTTGAGTGGGATAGCCATCGTATATGGGAGCCTGACAACTTGTCGGCAAGTAGATTTTAAGCGACTAATTGCTTATTCTTCCGTGGCACACATGGGCCTGGTTACTTTGGGCCTATTCACCCATACAATAGAGGGCTTGGTGGCGGCCGTGTTTTTAATGTTGGCCCATGGCATTGTTAGCTCCTCCCTCTTTATTGCGGTCACTTTTTTATATGAGCGCCACCACACTCGTCTTATAAAGTATTACCGCGGGATTACTATTACAATGCCCATTTTTGCGACCATGATGTTGGTATTGACACTAACCAATATGGCCATCCCTTTAAGTTGTAATTTTGTGGGGGAATTTTTTTCCCTGTTAGCCGCCTTTGAGTATAGTCTGGTGATTGGGGTTTTGGCCGCATCGGGCATGGTTTTGTCGGCCGCGTATTCCCTTTATTTGTACAACCGAATTTGTTTTGGGGATGCTTCCAATTATCACCTCTTCCCCAGGGACCTAAACAGGCGCGAGGCTTTGGCCATGGCCCCCTTGGTAATTCTAATTTTTTTCCTTGGGATACTGCCCTCTGTGATTATAGGGCCTGTGAAAAATGCCATAATGTTTAGTCCTGGGGGGGCCTAGGGGGGCTCCAATGCTCCTCAAGACAGGGCCCCCACCCGAATGGGTGGCGGTTCCTTGCCAACAAGGAATCGGAGATTCCTTGTTGCGGGGAGACACGAACCTTCGTGGAAGATGGCTTCGCAACCCCCGGGGGCCGTAGGCCCCCGGCGGTTCCTCCTAGCCACCATACCGGCTAGCCACTATGGTGGCTAGCCCCCTATGAAGAGGAATGGTGGGGTAATGGCGATGACTTGGGCTTGCTTCTACACATTGTCATTTGGGGCGATCGCTTCTGGAATAATGGTCATATCGGCGCTTAACCCGGTCCACTCAGTTTTTTGGTTGGTAGTCGCTTTTACAAGTTCTTCGGCCCTCTTTATTTTATTGGGGGTAGATTTTATCGCCTTAATGTTTTTAATCGTTTATGTGGGCGCTATTGCTATTCTTTTTTTGTTTGTTATTATGATGTTAAATTTAACTGACTTCCCCCCCGCCTACCGGTTGGGGGGCGAGACAGACATGACAAACTATGTCCCCGTTGGGTTGGCCATTGGGACACTTTTCTTTTCGGAAATTGCCTCCAGTTGGCTCATAATGGGCGGCCACTCTGCTCTTGCGGGCCCCTTTGGGGCTGCGACCTCTGGTTACGCTAGTGAACTGGGGGGGAATTGGAATCTGGCCAACCCTTGGTTTTTAATAAAGTGCCACAATATCGAAGCCATTGGGCGGCTGCTATATACCGATTACTACTATTTATTCATTCTAGCCAGTTTTATATTACTGGTGGCCATGATTGGGGCCATAGTATTAACTCAAGAAATAGGGGAGGAGATAGGGGCCACTGCCAAGAAACAAGACATCTTCCTTCAAACCAGCCGCGCCCCCGAGGGCGCGTAACCTTTGTATAAGGTACCATGGGACCCTTCTACGAAGGTTCCTTGTAACCCCGATCCCTTGGAGCCTTGCAACCGTCGCCCCTCCCTCCTTGCCCCTTCATCCTCGCCCCTCCCAGCCTTAAGGCTGGGAGGGTTGAGGATGAAGGTGGCTGCGCAACCCCCGGGGGCCGTAGGCCCCCGGCGGTTCCTTGAGGCCCCCCAGTTCAATTCTGGGGGCCCCCCCATGCAACTAAGGAAAGAGAACCCCATCCTATCTATTGTAAATGGTTTAATTATTGATTTGCCAAGCCCCTCCAATATTTCTTATATGTGGAACTTCGGCTCTTTGTTGGGGGCATGCCTGGTCATACAAATATTAACAGGGATTTTTCTGTCAATGCACTATTGCGCCGATGTAAGTTTGGCCTTCGCCTCCGTGGGCCACATTATGCGCGATGTTAATTATGGATTTTTACTAAGGTACTTACATGCCAATGGGGCCTCCATGTTTTTCCTATGTGTCTATCTTCATATCGGTAGGGGATTGTATTTTGGGAGCTATTCACGAGCTGCGGTTTGAAATGTTGGTGTTGTAATATATGTATTGATGATGGCCACAGCTTTTATCGGATACGTTTTACCTTGGGGCCAAATGTCTTTCTGGGGCGCTACGGTAATTACTAACTTATTGTCAGCCATCCCTTATATTGGGACAGATATTGTCCAATGGGTTTGGGGGGGATTTAGTGTTTCTAACGCCACACTTAATCGGTTCTACAGCCTCCATTACCTATTCCCCTTTCTTCTAGTGGCTTTGGCCGCGGTCCACTTGATATGTTTACATGTTGAGGGGTCAAATAATCCTATCGGGGTTAAGTCTGACGTCGATAAAGTCTCCTTCCATGTTTATTATACATCTAAGGATTGATATGGTATAGTCGCATTGGCGGTGATATTGGGTGCCATTGTGTACATCACCCCCAATTTGTTAGGGGACCCGGAAAATTTCATCCAGGCCAACCCCTTGGTAACTCCTGTCCATATTCAACCAGAGTGGTACTTTTTATTCGCTTATGCCATATTACGTTCAATTCCCAATAAGTTAGGGGGGGTTGTGGCCATGTTCTCTAGTTTTTTGATATTATTTTTAATGCCATGGCTCCATAGTAGCCGATTTCGAGGCTTGACCTTCCGGCCCTTGGCGCGACTCGCCTTTTGGTTTTTCGTGGCCGACTTCTTACTTCTTACTTGGATTGGGTCACAACCTGTCGAGGAGCCCTTTATAATAATTGGGCAACTAGCTTCAATTTTTTATTTTTCTTACTTTTTAGTTATAACTCCCCTTTTGGGTCATTTTGAAAATTGGTTGACAAGCAATCCACGCCCCGAAGGGGCGGCGGCCTAAGCCTCCGTACCTCTAGCCACCACCACCCCCCTAGCGGCCTCTGGGAGGAGGGAGGAAGGTACCAGGGGACCCTCTACGAAGGTGGCTGCGCAACCCCCGGCGGTTCCTTGTAAGCTAGGGCCAGAAGGCTATGCAACCCCCGCCCGCCATAGCGGCCTCTGGGAGGAAGGGGGTTCCTTGGCAACCCCCACCCGAATGGGTGGGGGTTGCGCAGGGACCCTCGGTCCCATGCGAGCCTTCTGGAAAGGGAAAGGGTTGCTCCAGTCTAGGCTTGAGGCTGTCCCTCCTAAAAGCCCCCGCCGGGGCGGAGCCCCCCCCCCACAACCCAAAAATAGAGAATAAGTAAAAATGAAATCTACCGTTTATCATCCCTATCATTTAGTAGACCCCAGTCCATGGCCTTACATAGGATCTTGCGGAGCTCTTTTTGTTACTATAGGCAGTGTTATGTATTTTCATTATAGTCAACCCTGGATCATGTATATGGGATTAATAACAATTGTATTTACCATGATAGTTTGGTGGAGGGATGTGATCCGGGAAGCCACTTTTCAAGGCCACCACACCCTAATGGTTAAACAGGGGTTAAAGTATGGGATGCTTCTATTTATAGCCTCCGAGGTTCTTTTCTTCTTTTCCTTTTTTTGGGCTTTCTTCCACAGCAGCCTGTCACCCACAATTGAACTCGGTGCCGTCTGGCCGCCCCAGGGCATTGACCCGTTGAATCCCTTTTCGGTACCCCTATTAAACACTGCAGTGTTACTCAGCTCGGGCGCCACCGTAACCTGGGCGCACCACGCCATAATCAGCGGCCGAAGGGGAGAGGCCATCCGGGGGCTCACCGCCACCGTGGTTTTAGGGCTAATCTTTACCGCACTACAAGCGATGGAATACTATGAGGCCCCCTTTGCCATTTCGGATTCAGTTTATGGGTCTACTTTTTTTGTGGCCACGGGGTTCCATGGCCTCCATGTTATAATAGGGACTACTTTTTTGGCCGTCTGTTTAGGCAGATTAGTATCCCATCAATTTACTCGCCATCACCATTTTGGATTTGAAGCTTCAAGTTGGTATTGGCACTTCGTAGATGTAGTGTGGTTGTTTTTGTATATTTGTATATATTGGTGGGGGTCATAAGCCTCCGCACCTATAGCAGCCTTGCGTAACCGACGGTTCCCCCCGGAGGGGGCGACTGTCCCTTCTAGGAGGCTGTCCCTCCTGGGGGGCAACCCTCCGTTGCCCATATTAGAATGCAATTGAACTTAGTAAGTGCATATTTAAGTCGTTGGGTGTTTTCCACAAATCATAAAGATATCGGCACATTATATCTCGTGTTTGGTGTTGGGGCCGGTATGATAGGAACAGCTTTCAGCATGTTGATAAGGTTAGAACTTTCCGCCCCCGGAACTATGTTGGGGGACGACCATCTTTATAATGTAATCGTGACTGCGCATGCCTTTGTTATGATCTTTTTCCTGGTGATGCCGGTGATGATAGGGGGGTTTGGGAATTGGTTGGTGCCGCTATATATCGGTGCACCAGATATGGCCTTCCCGCGACTAAATAACATTAGTTTCTGGCTCTTGCCCCCCGCCCTAATACTATTGTTGGGCTCAGCCTTTGTTGAACAGGGGGTTGGGACAGGTTGGACGGTGTATCCGCCCCTCGCGGGCATTCAAGCGCATTCGGGGGGGGCCGTGGACATGGCCATATTTAGCCTCCACTTGGCCGGGGTCTCTTCCATCTTAGGAGCTATGAATTTTATCACCACTATATTTAATATGAGGGCCCCGGGTATGACAATGGACAGATTGCCGCTATTTGTGTGGTCTATCTTAATCACCGCCTTCTTATTGTTACTGTCTTTGCCCGTATTGGCCGGGGGCATAACCATGCTGTTGACAGATAGGAACTTTAACACTACCTTCTTTGACCCCGCCGGAGGGGGGGACCCGATTCTGTTTCAACATCTCTTTTGGTTTTTTGGCCATCCAGAGGTTTATATCCTAATATTGCCCGGTTTTGGGATGATCTCCCAAATAATTCCCACTTTTTCTGCTAAAAAACAAATTTTTGGATACTTGGGCATGGTCTATGCAATGTTATCTATTGGGGTATTGGGCTTTATTGTGTGGGCTTGGAGATGGGCGGCCGGCGGGGCGACCTGCCGTGCTATTACCCGACTGTATGCGGGAACACCCCTACCCCAGTAACTACTAGCGCCGCCGCTCGCGGGGGGGCAGTAAAAAAGTTAGTGGGGGGTCAACCCGCAGACAACCGGGCCCTACCCACCCCTTGTGGGGGGGGGAGCCCGGGGGTCGCAGAGACTACACGTCGGGCCCCTAGTGATTGCCCCTATTCTATGGGGCTAGCCTATAAGGCTATAAGCAACCTTCGCCCCTCCCTCCCAGAGGCCGCTCTGGCGGGCGGAGCGAGGGTTCCTGGAGCTAGGCCAGAAGGCTTTAGCCTTCTGGGAATGGAACCAGTATGGTGGGCCGTCGGCCTCTTTGAGGCCGGGGGGACTCTAGCGTTAGTAGGCGAGGGAGTCAGAGCTAGCTTGGGCAGCCCCGCTGGGTGCCCCCGGACCCTTCATAGGTTTAAGGGGGCCGTAGGCATGGGCACCCTCGTGGGAGGGGAGCCCCGAGATTGCGATTGGGTGTTGTCCCCCAAGGGGAATGAGGTCAACAAGATATTGAAGTTTATTAATTTAATTAATGGAAGGCTAATAACTTTAAAATATAACCTCCAATTGATGGAAGTTATTAAATTTGTTAATCATAAATATGGCACCCACATTGTGTATCTGGGCCCAGGCGCCATAGCTCCCAACAACAGTTGATTGGCGGGGTTTGTGGAGGGGGCCGGAGGCTTTCACGTGGCCCTCGGGGCCTCGCCACCCCCCGGGAGCCGATTGGTCGCCGCGGGAGGCATTGTTGTTACACAAAAAGAGAGGTATGTTTTAGATTTAATAAACCAATTGTTGCCGGGGCGAGTCTCTTTGTCGAACAATCCCCGGGGGCAGTATCAATATTTCGCCTCCTTTAATAAGTTWAAAGGGGCCCCTCCTACGGAGGGAGCTTACACTTGCACCAGGTGAAGCAAATATTTAGCCAGGTATCCCCTAAGGGGGGTAAAACATATCCAACATATGTGTTGATTAAAGTGCAACCTCCGCTCTCCCAGAAGACCATAGCAACCCCCGTCCGCCATAGCGGCCTCAACCCTCCCAGCCGAGCTGGCCACCTGCCCCTATAGAGAGGCGCCATCATTAATGGCGCCTCTCTATAGAGGCGCCATCACTAATGGCGGTATGGTGGAGGCTAGGCAAGGAGGGAGGGAGTTCCTTGCAATCGCCGCCTTCTGGCGGCGATTCCTTGCAATCACTAGAGGTGAAGATATAGTCCGATCCTCCCCCGTAAGGGGGGGGGTAGAGTAGTATAGCGCGCTCGCCACCCACGCGGGGGCCAGAGTGGCTATACAATATTGCACCACATGTTTACAGTAGGGATGGACATAGATACCAGAGCCTATTTCACTGCCGCCACACTGATAATCGCCGTTCCAACCGGGATTAAGGTGTTCAGCTGGTTGGCCACTATTTATGGCGGCGCCCTCAGATTGGACACCCCCATGCTATGGGCGATAGGGTTTGTTTTCTTATTTACCGTAGGGGGGTTGACCGGGGTAATCTTGGCCAATAGTTCTTTAGATGTGGTTCTCCACGACACATACTATGTGGTTGCCCATTTTCACTATGTATTATCCATGGGGGCCATTTTTGCCATTTTTGGCGGGTTTTATTATTGGTTTGGGAAAATCACAGGCTATTGCTACAATGAAGTTTATGGGAAAATTCACTTCTGGTTAATGTTTATCGGGGTGAACTTAACCTTTTTCCCCCAACACTTCTTGGGCCTAGCGGGCCTACCTAGGCGTTACTCCGATTTTGTAGATAGTTTTGCTGGTTGGAACCTGGTGTGCTCCCTGGGGTCAACCATATCCATTGTTGGGGTACTGTGGTTTGTGTTTATAGTTTATGATGCCTATGCCAGGGAGGTGAAATTTATTGGTTGGATCGAGAACAGCGGGGCTAGTTGGGCTTCCCTCGAGTGGGTGCAGCCTTCCCCCCCTCAACCCCACACCTATAATGAGCTACCCTTCGTCTATGGGCCCACCCCCGCAAGGGGGGCGGGGCCGCAATAGGCACCCCTATGGAGCCGGCATGGTGCCCATTGCCTCATCCACAAGGACTCGCCAATGTATTATAAATATATAATAGTGGCAATTTTACTGTTATTATTGGGGGTGTTGGGCATTGTCCTCAACCGAGGTCACCTTATAATAATGTTGATGTCCATAGAACTGATATTATTAGCCGCCTCTTTCTTATTTTTAATAAACTCTGTGGTAATAGATATTTTGATAGAACAAATCTTTACAATTATGATTTTAACGGTTGCGGCGGCGGAGTCCGCTATTGGTTTGGCCATATTGGTGGCCTATTACCGAATAAAAGGGACTATTGCTGTCAAATCCCTCAATTGACTTAGGGGCTAGTCCGGGGAGGGGCCCCCTCCCTCCCCCGGGCGGGAACCACCGCCCCCCCTAGCCGACAACCCTCGGGACGAGGGTTGAACCCCGCCGGGGGTGGTTGAACCCCCGGCGGGGTTGCTCCGACTTGCCCCTTCCTCCCTCCTCCCAGCCGGGCTACAAGGAATCACCGATTCCTTGGTATCTCCGATTGCTCTGTAGCCGGCTGGCCACCTGCCCCTATAGAGAGGCGCCATCATTAATGGCGCCTCTCTATAGAGGCGCCATCACTAATGGCGGTATGGTGGTAGGGAGGCCCAAAGTTTGGGGAAGAGGCCGCTTTGGCGGGCGGGGGTTGAGAAGAAAGATGCCACAATTAGATGCAGCCACTTATTTAACTCAATATAGATGGACCCTGATAACTCTGTTTTTATTATTCTCCCTATTGGTGGCTTCCATTTTACCTACTATTAAAACAAATTGGCTCATAAGGAGATCTGTAATGGGCGGTTGGGCGACCCAAGGGCCCTCTGGGGGCTTGGGATTGAAGAAAGAGGTTGTTGCAATTTGGAAAGACCTAGACTAATCCGCCCCCGAAAGCCCTGCTCCAAAGATATCCCGCCTGCGGTCACTTGCACGCCGCCCACAACCCTCGGGACGAGGGTTGTGGGCTATGGCGGGCGGCGGTGGCTGCGGTTCCTTGAATAGGAAATGTTGAGCGGGGGTCCATCCATCATCCACGAATCAGCATATGCTGATTCGTGATACTGATGCTGGAACGGACCCCCGGACCACAGGTCGCATTACTCGGGGGGTTCATTGAACCCCCGGACGTAAGTCCCACTTCTCATAATGTGTGCCGCTTATTTTGATCAATTTAAAATAGTGAGTTTAGTCGCCCTTACTAATTCATCCATGATGATGATATTAGCGGTGGTTGTTGGCCTATTGTTGTTTAGGGGAACTAAATTAATCCCCAATAGATGGCAGTCGATTATGGAATCAATTTATAGTCATTTCCATGGTGTAGTTAAAGATAATTTAGGGGCAGAAGGGTTGAAGTATTTCCCCTTTATTATATCCCTTTTTACCTTCATCGTGTTTTTGAATGTATTGGGCCTATTCCCCTATGTGTTTACCCCCACAGTTCATATAGTAGTCACGTTGGGCTTATCATTTTCTATTGTGATAGGTGTGACTTTGGGGGGGCTCTGGAAATTCAAATGGAATTTCCTCAGCATATTAATGCCAGATGGGGCTCCCTTGGGGTTAGCCCCCCTGTTAGTAATAATAGAAACTGTAAGTTACGTTTCTAGGGCCATCTCTTTGGGGGTTCGTTTGGCGGCCAATCTCTCGGCCGGCCATTTGTTGTTTGCCATTTTAGCCGGGTTCGGTTTTAATATGTTAATCGCTGGGACCTTCCTAAGTTTGTTCCCCCTGTTAATCATGGTCTTTATAACCTTATTGGAGATGGCAGTGGCCGTGATTCAGGCCTATGTGTTTTGTTTACTAACCACAATCTATTTGGGGGACACGGTCGCCCTGCATTAGTCCTTGGCCCCCCCCAGGGGGGCCCATCCCCCCCTCCGGGGCACCCACGCCGCGGGGGGGGCGGGCGATTATCGGGGGGCCACGATCCGGTTGCAGGTAAAATGGCTGAGGGGGGGCCAGTATAGCGGCGCCCTTGGGGCTTTCAACACTCGCCCCGCCCGCTATAGCAGCCTTCCCCCTCCCAGCCGAGCTGGCCACTAGTATGGTGGAGGGGCGAGTGTTCCTTGCAATCGCTGCCTTCTGGCGGCGATTCCTTGCAATCCTTTGGTTTTGGGGAAAATAGAAGACAAGTGGACCTTCTAATACATGCTAGTGCATGCCCCCTATGGGGGGCCTGCCCGCGCACAGGTGAGGAAACCCGGCTACCCCACCCCCAGGCTTCGCCGGGGGCTGGGCCGGAGACGTATTAGGTATGAGGGCGGTATTAAAGACCCACCCTGCCGAAGATGCGCGACAATCAACCCGGAGTCACACTTTCACTGAAACAAGGGGAAGGCTCATTAAGTCCGTTGAGGACGAGGCAGCAGTAGAGAATATTGTGCAATGTACGGCAGTATGACACAGAGAGCACACGCCCTCTTGGCCTGTCCAACTAAGTGCCAGCAGACGCGGTTAGACTTAGGGGCCAAGCCTTTATGAGCAAAGGGGCGTAAAGGGTGTGTAGGCCGACTGCCCCACCCCCCCCAAGGTGGTAAATGGAATTTTTCTGTAGCGGTAGAATGTGCGGATAGAAAATAGAACCCCAAAAGCAGAAGCAATTTACCGCGGGGCGGGAGGGGGGCCCCCTAGGGCGCCCCCCGGGCTACGGGCTGAAACACGAGGGTGTGGGGAACAAACAGGATTAGAGACCCTGGTAGTCCACACTGTAAACGATGGAGAAAATGCGAATGCAGCCCCGAAAGGCAGCAATCTCCCGCCTGAGTAGTACGATCGCAAGATTAAAATTCAAAAAATTTGGCTGTTCACCGTTTCGATTAGAGGAGCGTGTAGTTTAATTCGATAAACCGCGAGATACCTTACCCAAACTTGAATCGCCCCACCCGCGACCCGAGTGGGGTGACCGGTATTGCATGGCCGTCGTCAGTTCGTGTATGAAACCTTAAACGGACCCAACCCGAGGATTAGCCGCGGATGAAGTCAGGTCTTATGGTCCCAATGTTTGGGGATAATATGCGCTACATTTTCTTATACAATGGGAAACCTGGGAGGTGAAACCCAAAAGTGAGAGTTCGGTAGGCTATTGGAAGATGGCCGAAAGTTGAATTTAATAGTAATCGGAAAGTATAGCGTTCCGGTGAAAATGGTCTAGGTGTTAGCACAAATCGCCCGTCACCTTAACTTAGGATGATGGTTCGGACGCCGCCGCGCCCCCACGGGCCCCGGCGGTTACGGGCCCCTACGAAGTTAAGCAAGTCGTAACATAGTGAGAGGAGGGGAACCTCCTCTTGAAATCAATATAGATTGATTCTAAGAGTCAAAATGTGCGAGAAATTGAATTGAGTCCTTTCGCCTCTCGAGGTTTGAACCCCGCCGGGGGTGGTTGAACCCCCGGCGGGGTTGCTCCGACTTGGCTCAAACAAATTAAAGTTTTGGGGTTCGGTTTGGTCGGGGTTTTGGTTTTTATGTGGGCATGAACCCACTCTTCTTTTGGGGTTGTATTGGCATTGTCCCAGGAAACTATGAATCAGGGTAGTCCGTTGCTGCATTCTTTATTCGCGACGATTGCAGAGAACGTAGAGGTGCCAGTCGAAGTAGTCTATCCGAGGGACCTTGATCACTACGTGAATACCCATTCCCTGACTCTAATTGACCAAGGACAGATGGAAGCAGGGACCCTCTGGACCTCAAAAGAGAACTTTTCTGATGAAGAGAGTGGATCCGAGAATTAGTTCGGGCTCCTATTTTTTCAACATGAAATGGTAGTGGCTGTGATTCAGGCCTATATGTTTTGTTAACTAACCACAATCTATTTGGTGGCCACTGGCTACTAACAAAGATAAGCAAGTCATAATATAGTGAGGGGGGGGGAAGGAAACCCCCCCTTGGAGTCGCCCCCAAGCCCTCTGGGAGAAGGGGCGACGGTTGCATGGACATGAGTGAGCCTTTATTTCTAAGTACAATCACATTGGGCTTAATAATTTATAGTGTCAAGGGTTTGACCCTAAAAATCTCAATTCTAACGTTATTAATTACAAGCTGATGGAGTTTTTCTGAGGGGGCCGGCCTTTTTTTCCCCATTGAGTTTTTACAGGGTCTCAAGTCTTTCAATCAAGCACTTACCTGTCAAGGATTTGACGGGATTCCTTTGGGGGGATACAACGGACTATTGACCATAAACAGTTGGGCGAAGGGGACTGAATTACTTGTTCTTGTCGGCGCCACCGCAGTTTTAATGATGCTTGACCCCCCTCTCCAAAGGGAGATGACTCAAGCAGGGGCTGTGGGGCACACCCCACCCGCGGGGGCCAACACCCCAATTTTAATCCTAATGGTGGCATTGGGGGGCGTTCTCTTGGTGTCGTCTAGTAACTGGCTTTCTGTCTATTTAGCCATTGAGCTGCCCACCCTCTCCTTATTTATACTAGCCGCCCAAAAGAGGGGGTCCGGTCATAGCGCCGAATCTGGCTTAAAATATTTTGTGCTGGGGGCGCTTTCCTCGGGGCTGTTCTTGTTTGGATGTGCCATGATGTGCGGATTGACGGGGGGGACCAGTGTGCCCTGTACCGATCTGGTACTCGGTCAGGCCCCCGGGGGTGCTATGCCCCCGATGGGAGGCCTACTGATCACAGTAGCGCTGTTGTTTAAGCTGTCAGCTGCCCCATTCCATATGTGGGCCCCCGATGTATATGACGGTGCGCCGACCACGACCACCGCTTTGTTGGCGATTGTGCCAAAGGTAGCCATATTTTCTATTTTAGTTTCAATTGGCCCGGCAATAAACATATTATTGATTGGTGCTATATTTTCAATGATCGTGGGCGCCATTGGGGCTTTAAACCAAACAAAAATCAAACGCCTAATAGCCTATAGTGGGATAGGACATATGGGGTTTATACTTTGGGGGATGGAGATTGGGTCTTTTGAAAGTATTCAAGCCAGCCTGGTATATATGATTTTATACGTGACAATGTCTATTAGCATTTTTGCTATAATATTGGCCCTGGGGGTGGTTAGGAATTTAATAGTGGAGTTTAGTGGCCTCTCCAGGAGAGAGCCGGCTTTGGCTATAACATTGGCCCTGACTCTCCTTTCGATTGCGGGTATCCCCCCCTTAGTTGGATTCTTAAGTAAATGGTTGGTGTTGTTGCCGGGGGTAGTGAATCAATATTATTTAGTCTCGGTTTTAGCCGTGGTCTGCTCGGTCATAGCTGGCGTTTATTATGTTAGAATAGTAAAAATTATCTACTTTCAAGCTGATTCTTCCCTTTTAATTGGCATAAAAACGCTTAGGGGGGAGAATAGAATAAATTTAAGAAAGGCTTTGCTAATTGGTGCTAGTTTATATGTGATTGGGTTCACAATTGCCTCCCCCAATTTACTGTTACAACTGGCCCATTGGGCCACAGTGGGGCTGTTCTAGATCCCTCCGTTGGCACGAAGGGATCATGATAATCAAGGAGCATCCATCCCTCTGTTAGTACGGAGGGATGGATGCGGATGCGGAGCGTCTTAGACTGGCGTGGCCCACGGCCGCAAGATTATCGAGCCGAAGGGGCGCCACCCCCGCCCTTGAGCTAGGATGGGCGGCGGTGGGGGGCCCCATTGGTGCCCGCCGTAGGGTGGACTAACGGCAAGTCGCCGGGCTCATGACCCGGTCATGCAGGTTCAACTCCTGCCCCTACAACATTACGAGAAATGTCGAGTAATGCGACCTGTGGTCCGGGGGTCCGTTCCAGCATTTATGATCACGAATCAGCATATGCTGATTCGTGGATGATGGATGGACCCCCGCTCGACATTATCAACGTTGGAATGCAACGTTGGTTTGAGTAAAAAGAGTGACGAATGGAGAACTAGGGTGCACTAAAGAGGACGGAGCCCCCCGAAATGGCGGAGGAGAGACTTTGAAGCCCTAATGTCCTGCGCGGCAACGCAGCGGGGGGGCCAGGGGAGCGAAACATCCCAGTACCGGGCCCCCCACCCCCTCCCCACCCCATAGTGGGTGTTTCGGGGGGGGCACAGTAAAAATCAAACGAGATTCCGCAAGTGGCGGCGAGCGAAAGCGGACGGGCCCTTTCCCGTAGGCCCCCCGGCTCAGCCGGGGGGCGGGGGTCGCCCACCCAGGGGCGGGCGAGTAGTGATGGGAAGATGGGTGGCCACACATCCAAGGCTTAATAACTAGTGTCACACCGAAAGAGGGGAGTACTGTGAAGGAAAGTTGAAAGAGACTTGAAAAGACCTTGAAATGAGTCACTTAAAGCAGTTGTAACACAACGTACCTTTTGTATAATGGGTCCACGAGATAAAATTTGGCAAACTTAAAGTGCAATCTTTGATTAAGATTCCTGGCCCCTAAGGTGTAGTGAAAGCAAGGGGGGGGGATACCCCCACCCCTCAGTCAAATTTCCCGAAACCAAGTGATCTAGCCATGGGCAGTTTTTAGGAACGAACCGGTGGTTGTTGCAAAAACCTCGGACGACCTGTGGTTAGGGGCGAAACGCCAATCGAACTTGGAGATAGCTGGTTTTCTGCGAAAACTATTGAAGTAGTGCGTCCACAATTCAAGGATAATCAAGGAGCATTATCCAATGAGAATGGCTTGGAATGCGGTAAAGCCCGACCCCCCGAAGCCGGGGGATTAACTATGAAGAAAAAAAGCCAGAGTGGGACAGACAGACTGTGGGCGATAAGGTCGACGGTCTAAAGGGGAGAAGCCCTAACCAGAAGTTAAAGTCATTAATAAAATTACCACCATCCTGCTACAGAGTCCTTGTCTGGTAAGTCTTTGATTGAGAAAGCAAGCTTTGCAAGACTTGAGCCATCTACGATGGAAGGATGGTGGCTAGTATAAATTTAGTGTAAAAGAGATATTGGGTTTAGACAATGGAGAAGTGGGCTTGGAGCCAGCCACCTTTGAGAGATGACGTAGCAGTTCACTCAAGAAATTCTTTTATCTCTAAAATTATGGTGGCTAAAGTTGAACTGAAACTCTGGGGGCGAAATAACAAGGTGGGGTCCGGGAGGACCCAACCCGAGGATTCTTCAGAATCCTCGGGTTGCGAGGAACCCCCGCCCTTCGTTATGTTTGTCCGGTAGCAGAACGTACTGTTAATTGTTCAGTGAGAGCCCCACACGGCATCAGAAGTGATAATGTGGACATGAGTAAAAAATCATAGGATCACTCCCCCCCTGGTTTCCCATATTAGTTATGGGGTTAAACAGCCCCTAAAATTGCAGCCCCAAAGGTTGCGTTAATGGGGTGCCATGAGTAATAGACGCACAAAGTGCCAGGAAAGAATTATTCAAGGGCATCGGTAAATCGAAGGTGATAACCATCGCGAGGGATGGTGGCCACCATCGTGAAGGATGGTGGCCCCCATCTTTCGGCGCCGCACTGTACTAAACTAACTAAAGTGGGGGATAGTGAGGGGATAAATTTCCTTAAGGAACTCGGCAAAAATCCCAATGGCCCACCAGGGCATAAATTGGAACACGGGCCTCGACTGTTTACCAAAAACATAGCCCTCGGCCAATATGAAAATAGAAGTATGGAGGGTGAGGCCTGCCCAATGGTTGTATCTAAAAGCGGTTGATAAAAGTCGACCGTGTAAGGACAATTGAATGGCCGCGGTAACACTGACCGTGATAATGTAGCGTAATCAATAGCCAATTAATTGTTGGCCAGTATGAATGGCGCCACGAAGGCCCCACTGTCTTAAGGAAATTCCCAGTGAAATTGAATTCGTAGTGAAGATGCTACGTCCAATTTGTTAGACGAAAAGACCCCGTTGAGCTTTACTGGGGCACTTACACGGCCCCGGCCTTCAAGACTGGGTTGATAAGCCAAGGCTTACCATACCTAGGGACCGGCCGAATTTAAATGGGCGGCTTAGACTATGTGGCAGCCCCCCCCGTCGGGGCAGATGAAACCCCACTCCCCCATGTCAAAGGGGCTAACCCCCCCCCCTTGGGGGGGGACAATGTAAGTAGGACAGTTTGGTTGGGGCGACCGCCTTTTAGAGAGTAACGAAGGTGCGCTTAAGGTGCGTAATTAATGACTGAAGCCTGACTGCGAGGGGGATACCCCGAGCAGACACCCCCAAGCCCGCCCGAGAAGGCTTTGCCTTCTGGGCGGCGGTGGGGTGGGCCATAGTGACCCGTTAATTTAGAGTGGAATAGT